TAAATTTGCTTGGGATTGTAGTTCAATTGGTCAGAGCACCGCCCTGTCAAGGCGGAAGCTGCGGGTTCGAGCCCCGTCAGTCCCGGCGGCCCCCAGAAATAAAATAATAAATGAATCTCTTCTTTTTATTTTCTAGATTAAAAGGGGGACAAAGAGCAGAATTTTATTCCCAACGCGGATCCTTATTTATTTATTTTTCATTAAACCAATCAGTAAATTTTTTCATTATTTGAACTAGTATTGATTGGTGGGAGAGAGACATCGTATGTAATCTCAATTACGAATTTTAATTTGACACAATTTATATCTTATATCATTGAAGAAAGTACATTTGATGGAAGATTATATCTTTTAGAATGGGACTCATCTTTATCACACTTCTTTTGTCTTCCAAGACAATTAGAGCATTAAAAAAACGAAGTTTCAAACTTCACTCCGTCCTTATTTCCATTTAACTTCGATGGTTTTGGGGGGTTTGTAACCAATGGAAGTGGAAACACGGTTAGATGATACTTCATTAGATGGTTGTACCCGAAGTAGGTTATAGCAAAGAACGGGAAAAAATTCAAAATACAGGAATTTCAGATTGGATTAGAAATAAAATTTTTGATTCGGTATGGATAAAGGATCTTCCTATGTTATACTATTCAATTCTCGACAATGAATCCATTTTGCAGCTCCGATATTTTATTGTTATTCATGATATTGAGCGGATTTGATATCATCGAGATGTAATTGATCCCATTTGAATTGAATTTACAGGTGAAAGATTTCTTATCTCTATGGGGCTCTATGGGATTTAATCCCGAGTTATTGCGAAGTAAAAAAAAACGAAGAGATTATGGAAGTAAATATTCTTGCATTTATTGCTACTGCACTGTTCATTCTAATTCCTACTGCTTTTTTACTTATCATATATGTAAAAACAGTCAGTCAAAATAATTAATTTGAATGAAACTTGACTTCGTAGTTCTTATCAATGATTGAAGAAATGAAATCAAAATAAAGGATTCCAATTTTGCGTTTTAAATGATTTAAATGAAATGATGGGGCTGGGATCAGCAGTATTCTATGAGATCCAATAGTAATGGTAGAAAGAAATATATGACTCTTTCTACCATACTATTTATTTAATTAGTATTATTTAATATATATATAAGGTGTACTCTATAAAGATAGAGACCTAAATATAGATCAATTAAAAATCAAATATGTATATTCATCTATCATATATGTAGATATCAATTACATATATGTAATGTACATAGCATAGCACTTCAATTCTATTTATTTGCTTCATCTATTTGATTGGTATTGATTACAATCAATTTGAAAAAAAAAAGGATCCGTTGTTCCTCTGTTCCTCATTGTCTATACAGAATTCTGGTAAGAGCGGGTTCATCGAAATCGAAAGTTTTGGAAGAATTTTGTTGAAAGGAAAGAAATTTCCTATCATTTGTATTCCTCTTAGTTTCAAATCTAAATACGAACACGAACATTGGATGGGAATCCATCAACTATCTCTTTGACTTTGATTGGTAGGGGTATTATTTATCTAATACATTACTCCACTGGAATCCAAGATGAATAATATTAATTTCATTATTATTTATTTGATAATGATAATAAAAAGTGCTAACTAAATTTCGTAGTATCCTTAGACTTAGAGTCCACTTCTTCCCCATACTACGAGTGAAAGGGAAAATGTAAAGACTACCATTAAAGCAGCCCAAGCGAGACTTACTATATCCATGTAAATTGTGTCCCCTACCTCTATGAATATGAAGGAATTATTTCATTATTGCTCACTCATAATAGTGGAATCAATGGTGCAGAGTCAAAAAAAAAAGGGGGGGTTCGGTTCTGGACCAACACTATTGATGAACTAATCCAATAAATCCACTTACAACAAGTTCTTATAGGATTTCTCGTAGAATCTAGAAACATTAAGTCCAAGAAAAATAACAAAAAGAAGTGACACTCTTAGACTTAGAATAGACTTAGAAGAGTCAAGGGAATGCTATTAATCGAACATGTAGGATAATCCAACCTAGTGTTTATTTTTTTGTCCTTTATAAGTAAAAGGCCTCTTAATATGGAAGTAAGGCAAGATAAGATTGCTATCCATCACATAACTCGATTTCCCATTTGATCTAATCCTTACCCTCTCCTGATTGTTTCAAAGAAACAATCATAAAACAGCCCATTCTTTACTAGGGTTACCAAAAATAAAATCTTTATTTTTGCACCTTTTAAAATAAAAAAATGAGGATATATAAAAAAAGCTACAATCTAATATTGATTGAATGCTTGAGCATTCAGAGACTCTCGTGAATCTGTATACAAAGTATCTTCCGCCCAATTACTAACCAATTAGATTCCCCGTCCGGCTATCCAATCTAATTCCTAATTCAAAGCATAATTAGTAGACACTACATTAGTAGTGGAGGGGTTATCAAGACTTACCGATTCCCTTCCACTACTCTAATCTTTCTTTTGT